TAACTATAGAACTAATAACCAACTCATCGCATCACATTATCTGGATCCAAAGAAGCAGTCAAGATATGATTTTTTGGTCCTATCATTGCAGCAACTGAATTTTTTTTGCATAAACAAGAACTCGAATGAGTTGTCAAGCAAAACAAAAAATTTTTAATATACATTAAATGGTGGTCCTAAAGAAAGGGATGCGGATAAATGGAAAGGTGAAAGAAAGAAAAAAAATGAATATAAATGATATATGATTCCAATATGTAAGGTCTTTGAATCATATCATAAAAGACAATGTAATAAAGCATCAATACAGATTCATACATAATTATCTGATATGAATCTATTCATAGAAAAAAGTAAGAGCCTCGAGCCAATAAAGACTAAGAAGGTTGGCTCAAGAACACATTGAATTAATAGCTCCATTGTAGAATTCAGACCTAACCATTAATTAAGAAGCGATGGGAACGATGGAACCCGGGAATACAAAAGATTCAATTGAAAATGAATCCTTATGATTCATCGGGAAGGATGGCGGAACGAACCAGAAACCAATTCATCTATTCTGAAAAGTTATAAACTAACCCTATAAACTGAAATAGATATTGAAAGAGTAAATATTCGCCCGCGAAAATTCTTATTTTTTTATTAGATTGCTCATATTTTAGGAATTCAATCTAATAAAATATATCTATCCAAAAAAATATATACAAACTATGAATAAAATATATTTCAAATTTCCTTATATATCCAAATCTAAAAATATCTAATAAATTAGATGAATAGCAAAGAATCGATTGATTTTGTGTATTATTACATGTATATTTTAATTCAATATTATTATTCTATTCATTTTTATGAATAGAATAATTTATAATAGATTAATCTATATATTAATTTATACTATTAATCTAATTAATTATATTAGAATTCAATTTGAAAATATTCTTATTCAATTTCAATTGAAATTTTTTCATTCGCGAGGAGCCGGATGAGAAGAAACTCTCATGTCCGGTTCTGTAGTAGAGATGGAATTAAGAAAAAAACCATCAACTATAACCCAAAAAGAACCAGATTCCGCAAACAACATAGAGGAAGAATGAAGGGAATATCGTATCGGGGTAATCAGATTTGTTTCGGAAGATATGCTCTTCAGGCACTTGAACCCGCTTGGATCACGTCTAGACAAATCGAAGCGGGGCGGCGAGCAATGACACGAAATGCACGTCGCGGTGGAAAAATATGGGTACGTATATTTCCAGACAAACCAGTTACAGTAAGACCTGCGGAAACCCGTATGGGTTCGGGGAAAGGATCCCCCGAATATTGGGTAGCTGTTGTTAAACCAGGTCGAATACTTTATGAAATAAGCGGAGTAGCAGAAAATATAGCCCGAAGGGCTATCTCAATAGCGGCATCGAAAATGCCTATACGAACTCAATTCATTATTTCAGGATAGGAATGTAGAAACAAAGGAAATAGATCTTGGGGATAAAAACAACCGGAGATTCTTTTTATTTTGGACAAACAATATTTCTTTTTATTTTTCGCCCTTTGCATTTCTTTTCGCATTGAAAGAACAGATAAAAAAAAGATATGATTCAACCTCAGACCCATTTGAATGTAGCAGACAACAGCGGGGCTCGAGAATTGATGTGTATTCGAATCATAGGAGCTAGCAATCGTCGATATGCTCGTATTGGTGACGTTATTGTTGCTGTGATCAAAGAAGCAATACCAAATACGCCCTTAGAAAGATCCGAAGTAATCAGAGCTGTAATTGTACGTACCTCTAAAGAACTCAAACGCGACAACGGTATGAAAATACGATATGATGACAATGCTGCAGTTATCATTGATCAAGAAGGAAATCCAAAAGGAACTCGAGTTTTTGGTGCGATTGCCCGGGAATTGAGACAAAACTTTACTAAAATAGTTTCATTAGCTCCTGAGGTATTATAAGATGAGAAGTAGGATATTTGAATAAAATAGTAGATTGTCTATCACGTATATACCTTTCATTTTTAATTGTTTTTTATTTAAAAATTCAGAAACATAAAAAAAATAGAAACTAATAAAAAAAGCATGTTGATTATATAAAAATTCGGAGACACCACTGATTTTAGTTTATCATGGGTAGGGACACTATTGCTGATATAATAACCTCTATACGAAATGCTGACATGAATCGAAAAGGAACAGTTCGAATAGCATCTACTAACATCACCGAAAGCATTGTTAAAATACTTTTACGAGAAGGCTTTATTGAAAACGCGAGAAAACATCAAGAAAGAAACAAATATTTTTTGGTTTTAACTCTGCGACATAGAAGAAATAGGAAAGGATCATATAGAAATACTTTAAATTTAAAAAGGGTCAGTCGGCCTGGTCTACGAATCTATTCTAACTATCAACGAATTCCTAGAATTTTGGGTGGAATGGGGATTGTAATTCTTTCTACCTCTCGAGGTATAATGACGGATCGGGAGGCTCGACTAGAAGGAATTGGTGGAGAAATTTTATGTTATATATGGTAATCCTTCTGATATCCAAATTAGATCCAAAATTTCCTATTTGTAAGAGAAGGGGCGGGTTGTCTAATATCACTCCTCTATTAGTTAATACTTTAAGGGGGTTTTGCCTGGAATGAAAGAACAAAAATGGATTCATGAAGGTTTGATTACTGAATCACTTCCTAATGGTATGTTCCGGGTTCGTTTAGATAATGAAGATCTGATTCTAGGTTATGTTTCAGGAAAGATGCGACGCAGTTTTATACGGATCCTGCCGGGAGATAGGGTTAAGATTGAAGTAAGCCGTTATGATTCAACTAAAGGTCGTATAACTTATAGACTCCGCAACAAGGATTCAAACGACTAAGTGGTTTTTCAACTTCAGCATTCCTTCCCATGAGAATACAATTCGAGGTTTAAAATTTCAAGAAACTTATTTTCTTCCAAGAAATAGATTCGGAATTAAAGTAAGGAATGAAAAATATGAAAATAAGGGCCTCTGTTCGTAAAATTTGTGAAAAATGTCGGCTGATCCGCAGACGAGGACGAATTATAGTAATTTGTTCTAACCCAAAACATAAACAACGACAAGGATAATTATTCTACTAAAAAGAACTTTGTAAAAGATTTGAGTGATGTAAAAAAAATGAAGGATTTGTTTTGACATGAAATGGATATATCCATATATCTCTGACTCATACTTATGAGACGCTAAAATATGGCAAAACCTATACCAAAAATTAGTTCGCGTAGAAATGGACGTATTAGTTCGCGTAAGAGTGCACGTAAAATACCAAAGGGCGTTATTCATGTTCAAGCAAGTTTCAACAATACCATTGTGACTGTTACAGATGTACGAGGTCGGGTGGTTTCTTGGGCTTCTGCCGGTACTTGTGGATTCAGGGGTACAAAAAGAGGGACACCTTTTGCGGCTCAAACCGCGGCGGGAAATGCTATTCGTACAGTGGTAGAGCAAGGTATGCAACGAGCAGAAGTCATGATAAAGGGTCCCGGTCTCGGAAGGGATGCAGCATTACGGGCTATTCGTAGAAGTGGTATACTATTAAGTTTCGTACGAGACGTAACCCCTATGCCGCATAATGGCTGTAGGCCTCCGAAAAAAAGACGTGTGTAGAAATAAACATTGAAGAAATTTCAAGAGAAATAAATGATTCAAAAATATGATAAATATTGTATAATATTACTATGGTTCGAGAGAAAATAAGAGTATCTACTCGGACACTGCAGTGGAAGTGTGTTGAATCAAGAACAGATAGTAAATGTCTTTATTATGGGCGCTTTATTCTCTCTCCACTGATGAAAGGTCAAGCTGACACAATAGGCATTGCGATGCGAAGAGCTTTGCTTGGAGAAATAGAAGGAACATGTATCACACGTGCAAAATCTGAGAAAATACCACATGAATACTCTACAATAGTAGGTATTCAAGAATCAGTACACGAAATTTTAATGAATTTGAAAGAAATTGTATTGAGAAGTAATTTATATGGAACTTGTGAGGCGTCTATTTGTGTTAGGGGCCCTAGATGTGTAACTGCTCAAGATATCATCTTGCCACCTTATGTCGAAATAGTTGACAATACACAGCATATAGCTATCTTGACGGAACCAATTGATTTGTGTATTGGATTACAACTCGAGAGAAATCGCGGATATCGTATAAAAGCGCCAAATAACTTTCAAGACGGAAGTTACCCTATAGATGCTCTATTCATGCCTGTTCGAAACGTGAATCATAGTATTCATTCTTATGGGAATGGGAATGAAAAACAAGAGATACTTTTTCTCGAAATATGGACAAATGGAAGTTTAACTCCGAAAGAAGCACTTTATGAAGCCTCTCGGAATTTAATTGATTTATTTATTCCCTTTCTACATGCGGAAGAAGAAAACTTACATTTAGAGGACAATCAACACAAAGTTTCTTTACCCCTTTTTACCTTTCACAATAGATTGACTGAACTAAGTAAAAACAAAATAAAAAAAGCATTGAAATATATTTTTATTGATCAATTAGAATTGCCACCTAGGATCTACAATTGCCTCAAAAAGTCCAATATACATACATTATTGGACCTTTTAAATAACAGCCAAGAAGATCTTATTAAAATTGAGCATTTTCGCCTAGAAGACGCAAAACAAATATTTGGCACTCTAGAAAAACATTTCGCAATTGATTTACAAAAAAATAAAAATAAAAGATGAAAAAAATGGATTGAATATTGAATATATTCAGAATAGACACAGAATTTAATTAAATAGATGTATCTAGGGGAAATTCACTTTGAAGTGAGTATTCCCTAGATACACGTGTTGTCTTATTTCACAATTGAATCAATTTAAAAAAGACCTAAAGTTAGAGATTTATCAATAGGTAATGTTGCTCCAATACCTAACCAAAGGGCCACTGCGGTACCAACCAAAAAGACAGTTGTCGCTACTGGACGACGAAAAGGATTTTGGAATTTATTAACA